TTGAAATGACGAATCTCCTTAACTAAAAATAAAAAGAATACTTTGGTTTGGGACTCGTAAGGGATTTCCTTGTCTGTCTATATTTCGTTTCGTTCGATCTTTTAGGTCTCTACTCACCTCGATGGTTATGCCATGATGCCCCTTGAAGCATATATGCGATAAATAGACTCCTGTAACCATGTTATATTTGCTTGCTTAAACAGAAAGAATCTCTCTAAACTAAATAAATAGAATGGCAGATTCCAAAAAAGGTCTTTTTTTTTTCACTTCACGAGGTATAACTAGCAATTCCAATTTATCTGTTACGGAATCGACCATGGATCAATTCCCCTTTCATTCGGAAGTATTGAATTGAATACACCTAAGATTTCTGAGTTTCATGTTACTTTTCCCAAAACACATGTCAGAACTGGGGACATCCCAATCGGATTCAATGGGATGACAGTTTCTCAGCCCGAGCCTGTAAAATGAAAATTTTGATCAAATCACACATCGCAGTATACTAGGCCTTCTAATTCCTTAAGGGGCTTATCTAAAAGATTCGCAATATAACTAGGAAGACGTTTCAAATACCACACATGGGTCACTGGACATGCGAGTTTGATATATCCCATTTGATATCTTCGTATACGAGAATCAACAAATTCCACCCCGCATTGTTCACAAAATTTTGGGTCTTCTTTTTCAGCTCCGATCACTCGATAATTTCCACAAGCACAAATTCCACTTTTTGTGGGTCCAGAGATTCTTTCACAAAACAATCCATCTTTTTCGGGTTTATTGGTTTTATAATGAAAAGTATAAGGTTTTGTCACTTCTCCAACTACCTCTCCATTAGGTAATATTTTGTTGGCCCAAGCCTTTATTTGTTGAGGAGAAACTAGTCCAATTCTAAGTTGTTGATGTTTATACCGGTCAATCATAGAATAGAAATTATGATTCATTCAGATCAAGCTTCCTTCCTAGTAATCTGGAAGTTCTTTTCAGATACAAGGAAATGATTCAATTCTAGAGCTAAGGATCGTAGTTCTCGAACGAGCAATCGAAAAGATTCTGGAGCATCCTCTGGGTTAGGTACTCTTCCTCCAGTGATCGTAGCACCAAGTACTTCTTGACGAGCTCTAATGTGATCAGATTTATAAGTAAGCATTTCTTGTAAAATATGAGCAACACCAAACCCCTCTAGAGCCCAAACTTCCATTTCCCCTACCCGCTGTCCCCCCTGTTTCGCCCTTCCTCTAAGGGGTTGTTGTGTAACAAGTGCATAATGTCCACTAGAACGCCCGTGGATTTTATCATCAACTTGGTGAATTAATTTTAGGATATAGGACTTTCCTATTAGAACTGGTTGTTCAAAAGGCTGTCCTGTTCTTCCATCAAATATTCTGCTTTTTCCCGGATATTCGGGTTCAAATACCCATGGATTTTTTGTTTGCTTACTGGCTTCATATAATTCAGAAAACACTAGTTTTCTGGAAGCTTCTTGTTCATATTTCTCATCAAAAGGTGCTATTCTATAATGTCTCTTTAGAAGATCCCCCGCTAACCCGAGTGAACATTCAAATATCTGCCCTACATTCATTCGCGAAGGTACTCCTAATGGGTTGAAAACCATATCAACGGGTGTTCCATCTTGCAAATAGGGCATATCTTGTCTAGGCAAAATTTTTGAAATAATACCTTTATTCCCGTGTCTTCCAGCTACTTTATCACCTACTTTGATTTCACGTTTCTGTGAAATATATACACGAATCATTTCTGGATTATAATTGGAACCCCCCTTTTTCTGAATCCATCTCACATCAATAACACGACCCCTTCCACCTATAGGTAGTTTTAGAGAAGTTTCTTTTGCAGTGGATACCTGAATTCCCAGTATGGCTCGTAATAATCTATCCTCTGGGGCATACGACGATTCGTTTGCTGTCTGAGGCGTTAATTTACCTATTAAAATATCGCCAGTTTCTACCCAAGATCCCAGCATCACAACTCCGTTTCTATCTAAATTTCGGAGTAAATGAGCCTCTAGATGCGGTATTTCTTTAGTGATTCTTTCGGGTCCTTGGCTTGTCACATGAGTCTGAATTTCATATTTCCGGATGTGAAAAGAAGTAAAAATATCTTCATATACCAAACGTTCGCTAACTAGTACTGCGTCTTCAAAATTGTAACCCTCCCATGGCATATAAGCTACTAATACGTTTTTTCCTAAAGCAAGTTCCCCACCAAATGTAGCTGCACCATCCGCTAAAATTTGTCCCTTTTTAATGCATTTACCCCGCAAAACCTGAGGTTTTTGATGCATACAAGTATTTTTGTTGGAACGTTGATAAATAACTAATGGAATACTTCTAGTAGTAGGAGCATATCCATTATTTGATAAAACGATCTTGTGAGTATCAGTATAAATAATTTTTCCCTCGTGTTCCGCTATAGCGGAAACCCCCGAATCTAGAGCTGTTTGGCGTTCCAACCCAGTTCCAACAATGCACCTCTCGGACCGAGAAAGCGGAACTGCTTGGCGCTGCATATTAGAACTCATTAAAGCCCGATTCGCATCATTATGTTCAATAAAAGGGATGAGGGAAGCTCCAATAGAAAAATATTGGAAGGGAAAAATACTTCTAAAATGAATCTGTTCCCATGCAATAGTCAAGAATTCTTGACGGTATCGAGCAGGAACAACCTGTTCTTCCTGAATACCCCGATTCAAGGCCAAAGAATTTCCTGCTGCTATCATATAATATTCATCTCTATTTGGTGATAAATAAACCATCTGTGCCTCTTTTGATCTTTCCGATATTTCATAAAACGGACTCTCTATAGATCCCCAACGACCAATCCTCACATGAATAGCTAAGGATCCAATAAGTCCAACATTGATTCCTTCAGACGTGTCAATTGGACAAATACGCCCATAATGGCTGGGGTGGATATCTCGTATCCGAAAACTAGCAGTTCGTCCCGTCAACCCTCCGGGACCCAAATAACTCAATTTTCGACCATGAACAATTTGTGTCAATGGATTAGTTCGATCCAACACTTGAGATAAAGGATGTAGGCCAAAAAACGATTCATAAGTGGTTGTTAATGAAGTTGAAGTTATCAAATTTTGGGGAGTCGGTATCAATTTATGCCGGATTGCTCCACATATAGTTCCTCGAACTGCATTTTCTAAACGAACAAGAGCCAGTCCGAATTGATCCTGTAGTAGATCCGCTATAGAACGAATACGTTTATTTTTCAAGTGATTCATATCATCAAGTGTACCCATTCCAAATTTCATTCCGATCAAATGATCCACAGCAGCCAATACATCTCGCGGTAATAAAAATGTATTGTTCTGAGGTATATCAAGATTCAATCTCCGATTAATATTTCGTCGACCAATTCTTCCTAATTCACATCTTTGTTGAAAAAATTTTTTTTGTAATTCCTTACATAAAGACTCAGAAAATACCGGATCTCCGCCTACACAAGCAAATTGTTGATAAAACTCTAAAATCGCATTTTCCTTTGACCCAATCTTTTTTTTCTCTTTATCATTCAGGAAAGACAGGAAAATTTCAGGGTAACAAACATTATCTAGAATTTCTCTTAGATTCGAACCCATAGCTGATGATAGAACTAGAATAGATATTTTTTGTTTCCTACTCACACGGGCCCATATCCTTGCCTTTCTATCAATTTCTAATTCTGATCTTCCTCCCCAATCTGATATTATAGTGCTGGTATAGACAGAAATTCCGTTATGGTCCAATTCTGAACGGTAGTAAATACCGGGACTTTGCAATATTTGATTGATCACAATTCTGTATATTCCATTTACTATAGAGGTTCCCAGGGAATTCATTAGAGGAATGTTTCCAATAAAAACGGTTTGTTCTTGCATATCTCTACCGGTTTTCCAAATTAATCCCGCGGGTACATATAATTCAGAAGAATATGTGAGTGATTCATACACAGCATCTCTTTCTTTTATTAATGGTTCTACCAATTGATATCTTTCCACAAATAAATTAAATTCAATTTCTTGATCTGTATCCTCAATTTTTGGAAACTTATGAAATTCTTCCGTTAAGCCCTCATTAATGAACCTACAAAATCCCTCAAATTGGATTTGACTAAATCCAGGTATTGTGGACATTCCCTCATTTCCATCATTCCGGAGCATCTTAATCTTTAAGTTTTTTTTATCGAAAAAATCCCATTATTGGCTCACTATTCATCGAACCATGCGGCTCGATTTAGCAATGATGGAATGTATATTCTGTTTACTGAATTACATGAAATTTTAACCAACTCCATATCCATATATGTATGTATTTAATACGTACGAACGGGGGAATAAAGAACATTTTTGACGCAAGTTCGAATTTGTGATAGGTACAAATGGAAATCAATTGATAAAGCATTCCTGGAAAAATTCTGTCACTGACACTTATGGAATCTTGTATAGAATATCAAAATTGATCTAATTTCTTTTCTACCTATTATTATGATATTACGATTCATTGGTTACCAAAAAACGGATTCAGTCCCCGAATTAGAAATCTAATGCCTATGAATGAGATAAAGATAGAATAATCAAGAGTAGTGTAGAGTTTCCAGCACAATCCATTTCATGTTCAAAAAAGATTTCGCGGATTCTTTTTTTGCTAGTCGATTTTATAGAATTGAATTGCGAAATAAAAAAAGGAGTAGTATTAAAAAAAGTTTATTGAATTCATGCCGATATAGCTATCTATCTATCTGCATATCACATCTTTTATCGTTTGGGGCAACAGAAGTCAGATTGCACTATATCATAATTCCGACTTCTTCTATTCGATATATTCAATGAAAAATGAAATCACGACGATATTCTATAAGAATAGGCATATGTATATCAGAGAGAGACTCGGCTCGATATCAGTGTAACAATCTCTGTTCTTGGATTTACATATACACATATATGTTGTTATAATTGATTGTTATAGTTAAAATTAAAATAGTTAAAATTAAAAAAGATTAATTATTCAATAAAATTGATACTGATACTAATTAATCGTAAATAAATTGGATTTTTTTTGTTATGCCATTAAAGAAACACAACAATTTAAGATAGAAATTAATTGAAGAACCTTTCACTAAATCATTCAGAGTAAATAGTTAATGGTTCCAATTTTCCCTGAGTTTTTCAGTCTGTAACCGGAAATTGATTTTTTATCTTTTCAATAAAATAGACAGACAAGAGAAGTTTTTAAACAGTGTATGTTTTAAGATATAATCAGAAAAATCGAAAAACCGACTGCAAAAAAAAAAGAAAGAATTAAAAATCAAATTTTGATAAATACTATTTTTATCTATTTTGGGTCGATCGGGTTTGGCGACATGGCCAAGTGGTAAGGCGGGGGACTGCAAATCCTTTATCCCCAGTTCAAATCTGGGTGTCGCCTGATCAACAAAAAAATTTTGGGAATTCAACGAATTCTTGCCCCACAGAAGAAGAGTAAGTAAGGCTTAGAACAAATTGGAAATAGAGGTGTTGTATAGGTAACTAATAGATAGTTATGTATCTTGATAGTATATTTTGACGTCTTTGCTTATGGAGTAGTGGTAACAAAACAAACAATAGGTCTTACTATTTCTACATGTTCTATTAAGATAAGATAGGAGCATTCCTTTTCTATCTCATTTCGGAAGAAAGTATGTGTATCATATTTGTGTTTGATGCTTTTCGCTTCTACCAGAAATCGGAACTTCTTAGGAGTGGATTCATTGGATTTATTTATAAATAAACTTAAGTCAGAATTCAATTTTGACTCTGCACCATTGATTCCACTATGATTATTGATCAATAATGGAATAATTCCTTCATAGAAATAGGAGACATAATATGGATATAGTAAGTCTTGCTTGGGCTGCTTTAATGGTAGTCTTTACATTTTCCCTCTCGCTTGTAGTATGGGGAAGGAGTGGACTCTAGGGGTACTACTAATTTAATTTAATTGAATAATCGAATTGTATCAATTGTTTAATTGATCGTTTTGCGAAACTTAAAAAAAAAGAATGTTTCTCCTTGTTTCAAAATTTTACTGGAATACAGTAATGAATAAGAAAAAAATAATGAGTAATAAGAGAAGTAATAAACATTCAATCAAACAATGAATAATTACTTTAGTTGTATTTCGAAACTCAAAACTACGCATGATAGGAAATTTTTTCCAATCGAATTCTTACTACTTACTAAATAAATATATATATATATATATTCTATTTCTATTTTGATAAAATAAACCAACTCTTAACATAACAGAATTTTGGATGTTACAAGTAAAAAAACCAATCCCAGGGTTTCTTTATTTGTTTCCCTCTTTCTTTATTTTAAGAGAAAGTTGTTCTGGTATTAGATTACGACAATACAGCTACTGAAAAGGTTCTACACAAACACATAAAAAATTTAGATCTTTTCCGTTGAGCGATCCACATATCGCATATTTATTCATTTAACCTTTGTTTTAGACTCCTAGAAATTTTTTTATGTTTTTTTTTACTCATCTCATGTCATATTTAAGCAGAAAAAATAGGGGGGTCCGCTTTACTAATCTACTTTTTCAAAATCTGAAGAAGTTCTCATAGAACTTCCCGAATCATCTGTTAATAGCTCAAACAATGCAATGACTTCTTGGGAAGGTAGATCTAAAAAAAGAAAAAGATTCTTTAGTTTCGTTTTTTTATCTTTCTTTATTTTATATAGTTAGTTATAGTAGAATCATAGATACTAAAATAGTAGATTTAGTATATGTCTATACTAATCCATTTTTCCTCCATTGATTCTTTTGAAGGACGCTGGACTTTATCCATATGAAAAAATTCTAAGAAAGCTAGGAATTAAAAGAGTTAGTCTTCGATTTTGGAGTGATCGAAATCCATAAAAATACAAGTGGATGTACCGAAAAAAGAAATAAAATTGGACTACTATGTTCAATGTACTATTTAGATATACATCTAATTTATGTACATAAATGTTGTAAATTGATCTAGATATAGGCTTTAGTTATATAACTAAAGCCTATATCTAGATACAATACAACTTTATATCAAGATATATTTATATGATAATATAATACTCTAACTCTACTATACTATCTAGTATACTATCTAGTATGATAGAAAGAATTATATAGAGTTCTTTCTACTTTCCACCATATACTATCTCAGAAACTTATGATTCCATCCAGGCCATTTCATTTAAGACTTGAAGTTTGAATCCTTTTCTTTCATTTCTTCAATCATTGATAAGACCTAATAATTCAAGTTTCAGTCAAATTAATCATTTTGACTGACTGTTTTTACGTAGATTATAAGTAAGAAAGCAGTAGGAACTAGAATGAACAGTGCAGTAGCAATAAATGCAAGAATATTGACTTCCATAATCTCATTGTTTTTTACTTTACTTTGCAATAACTCGGGATCTAATCCCATAGAGATGAGAAATTTGATTCCTGTAACTCTAAATTCAATGGGATGAATTGCATTCTGATGATACATCTATATTATGAATAACAATATCTGCTCTATCAAATCGATTCATCGTCGAGAATTGAATAGTATAACATATGAGGATCTTTTATCCATACGAAATCCGAAATGGAATTCGTTATTGGATCAGGAATCCCATTGAATTTTTCATCCTTTTCTACTTTTTCCCCATAAACTACCTTTTTCCTTCGTTATACTTTCTACTTAATACATACAATTATGTAGTATTTATTATATAACTGGTATTCTATAGATCACACACAGATTCAAAGAATAAGTAGAAGTAAAAAGAAAAATGGAAAAGGGCAGGTTAAATATAAAAGGAAAAGATCTAATAGTCGAATAGAATGTTCCTACAAATTTTCTAAAAAGGGGCGTCTTTTCTTTTATTTGATTAATATCTCTTTCTTCGATTGAAGCTGGAAGGAAGCCATATATCAAAAATTCAGTGTGCAATTTGAATAAGAATGAGATAGGATACATTGTTTCCAATTAATCATTGATACACAAACAAAGAAAGTAGGAACAGGAAGAGGTTGTCGTTTGTTTACCTTGACAAGTACTCTCTCAAGGTAATTATGTTAAGTTCATTGTATATCGTACAATAAACGAATACAATTTGTGTATGTACTACCGGTCAAAATATAGGTATTCCATTTCATAGATCAAAAAAAATCGAAAAAAAAGTAAGACGAGTATCTCTTAAAATACTGAATATACTAATATCCCTCACCGCCGATTATCCCAATATATATATCCCTTAACTAGCGGAAAATCTGAAATTCCCCTATTTTTTTGATGATAAATGTAAAATGAAAAACAAAAGAAAAAAGATCCCCTGCTGGGGATGAGATCTTTCTACCTATCCCTTTTTCACGCAAAAGGTAAAAATGAATTTCTCAACTCATCGGATATAAAATTCGGGACTGACGGGGCTCGAACCCGCAGCTTCCGCCTTGACAGGGCGGTGCTCTGACCAATTGAACTACAATCCCAGTGAGATGTATTGGATACATATTCTTAATGATTTCAGAAAAATATTCTATTCGTCATGTTCTAAGAAAGACACGAATGGTATATTGACTGATATCATATCTACACGGATATCAACTATAGTGAGATTGACACAGATTACTAGTAACCGATGGTTCTTTTTTTTTTTTTTATTGCCAAAAAAACGACTAATCAACCATTCAATGAAAAAAATCTCCATTTTTCCTTTCATGATCCTTAACTTAAATTAATCAAGGATCATGAATCTAGACCGTTAGAAAGATAGGAAAGAATAAATAAGAGAACATGGATAAAGAAAAAAGGGATTCCTTTTCGATCCGGCATTTCTTTTTTTCTGGAGGACATATAAGTTCTATCATATTCATGGAGCGCGCAAATTATTGGGCCGAGCTGGATTTGAACCAGCGTAGACATATCGCCAACGAATTTACAGTCCGTCCCCATTAACCGCTCGGGCATCGACCCAGGAAGAAATTTTTCTAGGTTTATTGATAACTCATGATGAACTTCCTTTCGTAGTACCATACCCCCAGGGGAAGTCGAATCCCCGCTGCCTCCTTGAAAGAGAGATGTCCTAAACCACTAGACGATAGGGGCATATCCGCCCGACCATCATCATACTATGATGATAGTATGAGCAGTTTTTTGGAATTGTCAATATAATCTAATGCTATGATTAGATTTGAAGACTATTTTCTACGTTTTTATGTTATGATTTCATATAATTTTTTTATAGTATGGTTCATGAATGAACCATACGTACTATTCTATAACGAATATATCTAAAATGAAATATATAATTAAATAATCAAACAAGGTATAGGATTTCTTCAGTTCAGGTAGTGATTGGTCCAACAACAAACCGGAAAGGGGGTAAAACCTCACTTCACTTAATTTTTTTTCTTTAATTTTTATTCATTAATAAAAACTCCTTGCTTCGTTCATTGTTCAGATAAAATCTGGTTATCAACTATCCTAAGCCAGAAGACTCAAAACCGATAGAAATTTTCTTTTTTATTTACAAGAATTCGGTTCAGGGTACGAATTCTCCCTCCCCCCCATCACATGATTCAAGAAAATCTTTTGAATCTATGTGTATGTCAGATTGGTACATGTATCAATCAAATAAATCTAGTTTTGATGGGTTCGTAAAAAAAAGGTAAACAAGTGGATAGGTCTTAAAAAAATTCACTACATTATTTTTTTATCAAAATAAAATAAAAATATACTTTACTTTTTTTTACTTTTGTTTTGGGAGTAAATCCAAATTTTTGATCCGAAATCAATCAAACCCTATGCATGTATGTATATATTATGTACATATAATAGATATATACATCTATTATGCAATAAACTCATAATAGAAAATGGATAATTGATGAATTGAATAAAAGAGCCCTTTTAACTCAGTGGTAGAGTAACGCCATGGTAAGGCGTAAGTCATCGGTTCAAATCCGATAAA